CCGGGATTGACAGAGAATTAATAATCAGGATACCTCATTTAAGGGATAGGAAATATAGGTCCTTTTCTTTCCTCTTTTTATTCAAAATGTATCATTGAAAATTCAAATAAATATGGGCGTAAGGTTTTTCTAAGTAACTAACTTCCCTCAATATGAAGATGAAGTGAATGCGCATATGATGAAAAGCCCGCCCAGCCTTTTTTTTTTTGAATTCAAACTCTTGTGATCTATGTTCCCATCTTATCTGGATCATAAATAGATTCAGTTACATTTGAGTGTCATTTCAACTGGATTCAGTTCAGTTTGTGAAAAAAAGGATATGATCCTTTTCGGAATCATTAAAAATCAGAAACAAGAATTACATTCTATCCAAAACGGAATCTTGATTCCGATAGACTGGATATGCTCTGGGACGGAAGGATTCGAACCTCCGAATAGCGGGACCAAAACCCGTTGCCTTACCACTTGGCCACGCCCCATTTAGATTTCTATTCGACACTAATAAAGACTAATATTGTTATTGGTTTTTCGTCAATTCCAACCCAAATATCTATAGAATAAATTAGATTGTTGATAGGATTTTGACACGTGTCGATATAGAATTAAACTGAATTTATTGATCATTACATATAATTCAATTAAGATATTGTATGAAAGTATGATTTCTTCTATTCTCCTTTGAGAATTGGAGAATTTTTGATTGGGTAAGTTCAAAGAAAAAGAAGGCTTTTTTGGTCTACTTTACTTTCTTTATTTTTCCTTATATCAATAACTCAATCAAAATGCAATTATCTCAAAGAACAAAATGTCTGTTATGCTTAATATCTTTAGTTTGATCTGTATCTGTCTTAATTCTGCCCTTTATTCGAGTAGTTTTTTCTTCGCCAAATTGCCCGAGGCTTATGCTTTTTTGAATCCAATTGTGAATGTTATGCCAGTCATACCTTTGCTTTTTTTTCTCTTAGCCTTTGTTTGGCAAGCTGCTGTAAGTTTTCGATGAGATCGTTAATACTATCCTAGAAAATTAATGATTTATTCGAGAAAAATTCTAACAATCGATAAGATCAGATAATTTTTAGAGTATGAACCCTCGATTCAAACATTGAAATTCTTGGAGAGCCGCAATAAATTTTGATCACCCCATTTTCCCATTCTGACCTTTTTTTTTTCTAGTGAAAGGTCCAAATAGGGTTCCCCACAATATCTAATTTGTGGGTATGAAAGAAAATTTTGGTAATGGAGGATCTATTCTCTTTTTTTTACAAAAAATGATCTTGGAGATTGTGTAATGCTTACTCTCAAACTCTTTGTGTACACAGTAGTAATATTCTTTGTTTCTCTCTTCATCTTCGGATTCCTATCTAATGATCCAGGACGTAATCCCGGGCGTGAAGAATAAAAAAAGGGTGCTTTTTCGTTTTCTTGACTTGATTTTTCACAAATTTATTAGGATTTTTTGATCTATTCCACACGTTTAACTAAGGGTTTACTAACTTTGAAAGATAAGGTAAATAGAAATATGAAGCCATCAACGGAAAGAGAGGGATTCGAACCCTCGGTACGAATAACTCGTACAACGGATTAGCAATCCGACGCTTTAGTCCACTCAGCCATCTCTCCCAATTCAAAAAAAGATAATTACTATGTTACATTACACATAAAGTAAAAAAAAATGGAAAAAAGTCTTTCTTTCTCTCGCTTTTTTCTATCTCTTTATCTTTATTATATAGATATATACAACTTTTATCAGTAATTCCATTTAGATAAAGTAAGGGCTCTAAAAATCCAATAGAATATAAAAAAAAATATATAGAAATAGAACAAAAAATAAAGAAGACCTCCTTGCTTTGATTTTGTCCGAAAGGCGTTTTTATTCCCATGGCCTGGCCTGGTCAGTACCTAGCCGGGCCTTTTTTTGTTTCAACGAATCATAGATAAAATGATTTCTCGGATTTATTTCAAAACAAAAATGCCTGCTATTAAAGCAACAATAAAAAGAAGAAGGACTATTTCCATTCTTATTATATAAAACGAAAGTGTCATTTCGTATTATTCTTTCTTCCTTTTTTATTTACTTTTTTATTTTACTAAATAAAAAAAAAAAAATGAAACTATGGATAATGCATTTTTATGTTAGGATTTCGGCGGTTTTGTCGAGCCGTATGTATCAAAATTCCACCAGCAAAAGAAAGGATAAAACTTGTTATTTAGTTATTTAAATGAACCCTCTTTTCCTAATCTCATTAAGTTCCCCCCTGAAAAATGCCAACACTCTAATTTTCATGATTCTTTTATGATCCTATCTTGATTACGTCCAATTCCCTTGTTCGACAAAAGGTCCTTTTGTATACAATAATCGCATTGTAGCGGGTATAGTTTAGTGGTAAAAGTGTGATTCGTTCTATTAACCCCCTTAATAGTTAAGGGGTCTTTTGGTTTGGATTCATATTCCGACCAAAAACTTTATTTCTTAAAAGGATCTAATCCTTTACCTCTCAAT